AATAAAGTGCCTGAACAAAGGATTATCATGATAGGATAAATAACGTAATGTAAAATTACCTTTATTACATTTAATAGAATTAAACTATTACTAAAAATATCAAAAATTTTTGTGCACCATACACCAAAATGTATTTATTAAAATAATTTATATTAGAAAAGTAAGCTAAATAAAGCTAATGGGTTCATACCCCATTTATAGAGAAATATCTCTCTTCTCTAATGAACAACAATTCAACAAAATTTCTCTTATTAACAACCCTAATAAGAGGATTATTAATTTCAGTTTCGTCCAATTCATGATTAGGGGCATGAATTGGACTAGAAATTAATTTATTATCCTTTATCCCCCTAATATCAAATAACAAAAACACATATACTACAGAAGCCTCAATAAAGTACTTTATTGTACAAGCCCTAGCATCATCAACTCTTCTATTCCTAATTATTAGAAAATCAATAATTGAAGAATTATATATGATATCTAATAATAATTTAATATCAATAATTATTAATACCCCATTATTATTAAAAAGTGGTGCTGCCCCCTTCCACTGATGATTTCCAAGAATTATAGAAGGCCTAAGATGAAGTAATTGTTTTATTCTAATAACTATTCAAAAAATTGCTCCTTTAATATTAATTTCATATTCCCTAGTTATAAGAACTTTTATATGAATTATTATTTTAATATCAATTATTGTTGGATCAATTGGTGGTTTAAATCAAATTTCAATTCGAAAAATCCTAACATATTCATCAATTAATCATATAGGTTGAATACTTGCTTCCATAAATATTGGAGAAAATATATGAATTATATACTTCCTAATTTATTCATTATTAACTTTAACAATTATCATAATTGTTGAATCCCACCAAATTTCATTTATTAATCAAACATTTTTAATAAGAAGCGAAATATCCATTATCAAATTTTTAATATTTACTACCTTATTATCCCTAGGCGGTTTACCCCCCTTTCTAGGATTTTTACCAAAATGAATTATTATTCAGCAAATAATTATTAACGAAATAAATTTTATTATTTCGTTAATAGTAATTATATCACTAATAACACTATATTATTATATGCGAATCTGCTATTCAAGTTTTATAATTTTATGTATTGAACCAAAATGGAATATTCAATTTTATCATAATAAAGTTATACCAACCATAATGATCTTATCATCAATTTCTATATTAGGTTTAGTTCTATGTACATTAATGATCAATATTTTCTAGAAGGCTTTAAGTTAATTTTAAACTAATATCCTTCAAAGCTATAAATAAAGATTTGATTTCTTTAAGCCTTAGTAAAATTACTTACTCCTATAGAATTGCATTCTATTATCATACAAATATGAATATAAGACTTATTTAGTAGAAGAGAAAAATTCTCCTTAATAGATTTACAATCTATCACCTATTTTATAACTCAGCCATTCTACTTAATCTGCAACGATGAATATTTTCAACAAATCATAAAGATATTGGAACTTTATATTTTATTTTTGGTGCATGGTCAGGTATAGTAGGAACCTCCTTGAGAATATTAATTCGTGCCGAACTTGGTCAACCAGGCTCATTAATTGGGGATGACCAAATTTATAATGTAATTGTTACTGCTCATGCTTTTATCATAATTTTCTTTATAGTTATACCAATTATAATTGGTGGATTTGGTAACTGGTTAGTCCCATTAATATTAGGTGCTCCAGACATAGCATTTCCACGAATAAATAATATAAGATTTTGGTTATTACCTCCTTCATTAACCTTATTACTAGCAAGTAGTATAGTTGAAAGAGGTGCAGGTACTGGTTGAACAGTATATCCTCCATTAGCAAGAGGCATTGCACATGCTGGAGCATCAGTTGATTTAGCAATCTTTTCACTTCATTTAGCTGGTGTTTCATCAATTTTAGGAGCTGTAAATTTTATTTCCACAACAATTAATATAAAACCAATTAATATAAAACCAGAGCGAATTCCATTATTTGTATGATCAGTAGGTATTACAGCATTATTATTACTATTATCCTTACCAGTCCTTGCTGGAGCAATTACTATACTATTAACTGATCGAAATTTAAATACATCTTTCTTTGATCCTGCAGGAGGGGGTGATCCAATTTTATATCAACATTTATTTTGATTTTTTGGTCACCCAGAAGTTTATATTTTAATTCTCCCAGGATTTGGAATAATTTCTCATATCATTTGCCATGAAAGAGGTAAAAAAGAAGCATTTGGAAATTTAGGAATAATTTTTGCTATACTAGCAATTGGTTTATTAGGATTTGTAGTATGAGCACATCATATATTTACTGTAGGAATAGATGTTGATACACGAGCATACTTTACATCAGCTACTATAATCATTGCAGTACCAACAGGAATTAAAATTTTTAGTTGATTAGCTACTGTATATGGATCTCAATTATCTTATAGAGCCCCTTGTTTATGATCACTAGGTTTCGTATTTTTATTTACTATTGGTGGATTAACAGGAGTAGTATTAGCCAATTCATCAATTGATATTGTATTACATGATACATATTATGTAGTTGCTCATTTTCATTATGTATTATCAATAGGAGCAGTATTTGCAATCATAGCAGGTTTTATTCAATGATATCCATTATTTACTGGATTAACTATAAATCCTAAATGATTAAAAGCACAATTTATAATTATATTTATTGGAGTAAATATAACATTCTTTCCTCAACATTTCCTTGGATTAGCAGGAATACCTCGACGTTACTCCGACTATCCAGATGCATATACAGCTTGAAACGTTGTCTCATCAATTGGGTCTATAATTTCGTTCATTGGTGTATTAATATTTATCTTTATTATATGAGAAAGAATAAGAACTAATCGACAAATTTTATTTCCAACACAAACAAGAAATTCAATTGAATGATTACAAAATTTACCTCCAGCAGAACATAGATATTCAGAATTACCAACAATTACTAGTTAAATAAATCTAATATGGCAGACAAGTGCAATGGGTTTAAGCTCCATAAATAAAGTATCTTTAAACTTTTTTTAGAATAAATGACAACATGAGCTAATATAAATTTACAAGATAGAGCATCACCTATTATAGAACAGCTAATTTATTTTCATGATCATGCTATAATAATTATTATTATAATCTTAATAGTAGTATCATATATAATAATTGCAATAATTTTTAATAAATATATTAATCGATTTCTATTAGAAGGTCAAATAATTGAATTAGCATGAACAATTGCTCCAGCAGTAATTTTAATTTTTATTGCAGTGCCATCATTACGATTATTATATTTAATAGATGAAATTAATACACCAACAGTTACCTTAAAAACTATTGGACATCAATGATATTGAAGTTATGAATATTCAGATTTCGAAAAAGTTGAATTTGACTCATATATAATTCCTCAAAACGAAATAAATCCTAATATATTTCGACTATTAGATGTTGATAATCGAGCAGCATTACCAATAAATACTTTTATTCGAATTATTGTTACTGCTGCTGATGTTCTCCACTCATGAACAGTTCCAAGTCTTGGTGTAAAGGCTGATGCAACACCAGGACGATTAAATCAAGTTAGATTTTTAATTAATCGGCCTGGTATTATATATGGTCAATGTTCCGAAATCTGTGGAGCAAACCACAGATTTATACCTATTGTAATTGAAAGTATCTCAACAAATATATTTATTAATTGAATTTTGAAAATAAATAATTCATTAGATGACTGAAAGCAAGTAATGGTCTCTTAAACCAAATTATAGTAAATTAGCAATTACTTCTGATGAGAAAATTTAGTTAAATTATAACATTATCTTGTCAAGATAAAATTATTTATAAAAAAATAATTTTCTATTCCACAAATAATACCTTTAAGATGATTAACTTTATTTATTTTTTTCTGTATAATATTTATAATATTCAATTTCGTTAATTATTTTTCATATATTCCAATAAAATTAATAATTGAAAAAAAAATAATTAGTATAAAAATTATAAATTGAAAATGATAAGCAATTTATTTTCAGTTTTTGATCCATCAACAAGATTAATAAATTTATCATTAAATTGAGTAAGAACAACATTAGGCCTATTAATTATTCCAATAAGATTTTGATTAATTCCTTCACGACATTATATTTTATGAAATAAATTATTAACAAGACTACATATAGAATTTAAAACACTATTAGGAATAAAAAATATTAATAAAGGAGCCTCTTTTATTTTTATTTCTCTATTCTCAATAATTATATTTAATAATTTTTTAGGTTTATTCCCATATATTTTTACTAGAACAAGTCATATAAGATTAACTTTATCATTAGCATTACCTTTATGAATTAGATTTATACTATTTGGATGAATTAATAATACCCAACATATATTTGCTCATCTTGTACCACAAGGTACTCCCCCAATCCTTATACCATTTATAGTATGTATTGAAACAATTAGCAATATAATTCGTCCAGGTACCCTAGCTGTTCGACTAGCTGCCAATATAATTGCTGGGCATTTATTATTAACTTTATTAGGTAATACAGGCCCACATTTAAATTATACAATATTAAGATTATTAATTATAACACAAATTGCTCTATTAATTTTAGAGTCAGCTGTAGCAATTATTCAATCCTATGTATTTGCAGTTTTAAGAACTTTATATTCTAGAGAAGTAAATTAATGACAAGACATGCAAATCACCCATTTCATTTAGTTGATCAAAGACCATGACCACTTACAGGAGCAATTGGAGCTATAGTAACAATAACAGGTATAATTAAATGATTCCATCAATATAATCAAGAATTACTATTAATTGGGATAATTATTATATTAATAACAATAATTCAATGATGACGAGATATTGTACGAGAAGGAACTTATCAAGGATTACATACTAAAATAGTAACAAAAGGATTACGATGGGGGATAATTTTATTTATTATTTCAGAGGTATTCTTCTTTATTTCCTTCTTCTGAGCATTTTTTCATAGAAGATTATCCCCTACTATTGATATTGGATCATTATGGCCACCAATAGGTATTTATTCTTTCAACCCACTACAAATTCCTTTATTAAATACAGCTATTTTACTTGCATCAGGGGTAACTGTAACATGAGCTCACCATGGGCTTTTAGAAAATAATTATAATCAAGCATTACAAGGATTATTTTTTACAGTCACATTAGGTATTTATTTTACTGTATTACAAGCATATGAATATATAGAAGCACCTTTTACTATTGCAGATTCAGTTTATGGATCAACATTCTTTATTGCAACAGGATTTCACGGGTTACATGTAATTATTGGTACAACCTTTTTACTTACATGTATATTACGTCATCTAACTCTACACTTCTCATCAAATCATCATTTTGGTTTTGAAGCAGCAGCATGATATTGACATTTTGTAGATGTTGTATGATTATTTTTATATATTTCTATTTACTGATGAGGAAGTTAAAATAATTTATCTAATATAATATAGTATATTTGACTTCCAATCAAAAAGTTTGTATAAACAAGATAAATAATTATATTAACAAAATATTCTATTATAATAATTATAATATTATCTACAATCATCATAATATTAACAACAACATTATCAAAAAAACAAATTGAAGATCGAGAAAAAAGATCTCCTTTTGAATGTGGTTTTGATCCAAAATCTAGAGCCCGATTACCATTTTCATTACGCTTTTTTTTAATTGCAGTAATTTTTTTAATTTTTGATGTAGAAATTGCATTATTATTGCCTATAACAATTATTATATATACATCAAATATTATAATATGAAGAATTATTAGAACAACATTTCTAATAATTCTATTAGTAGGATTATATCATGAATGAAATCAAGGATCATTAGAATGAGCATCATAGGATAGTAGTTAAATATAACATTTGGGTTGCATTCAAAAAGTATTGATTATTCAATCTATCTTAAGTAAGAAGCAATTAATTGCAATCAGTTTCGACCTGATATTTAGATAAATATTATCCTTACTTTTTAACTGAAACCAAATAAGAGGTATATTACTGTTAATAATAAAATTGAATAAAAAATTCCAGTTAAGGAAATATGTAGAGCAAGTAAAAGCTGCTAACTTATTACTTTAACGGTTAAATTCCGTTTATATTTCTAATTTATATAGTTTAATAAAATTAAAACACTATATTTTCACTGTAGAAATAAAGAAAACTTTTATAAATAAATACTTAAAGATCTTATTAATCTCATTAACATCTTCAATGTTATGCTCTAATATATAAGCTATTCAAGTTTAAATAATTAATATAAATATTAAAACAACAATTCATATAACAAAAAATATAAGGAAAAACTTTAAGTTATTATATTGTCATCATTGATTAATTTTACCTAAAAATATAAATAATATATAAATACCTTGACCGCCAAAATATTCTCTTCAACCAGAATCAAATACCTTATACGAATTATAACCTAAAATTAAAGGTATTTTAGATATCCCATAAGTAGAAATATAAGGTATAAATCATATAGAACCTATAAATCTTGAATATAAATAAAATTTTAAAGATATTAACTTATTACTAATATTAATTTTAGATACTTCATATCCAAACCATCCACCTAAAAATCTAACTATTAATACTAAAACCTTTAAATAAAATGGTAAACAAATTAATAAAGGAGTAGGAAAAATAATTCAACTAAGAAATCTACCACCAATAATAGCTATTATTAATAATCCTAATATACCCTTAATTATATTTAAACTAGATTCATTTATATTAAATATAGATAATATATTAAAATCACCACATAAAGTATAATAAAATAAACGAAATGAATAACAAACAGTTAAACCAGTAGAAAAAAAGAATAAAAAAAAACCAAAAATATTTATATAACTAAAAGATACTATTTCTAAAATTAAATCCTTAGAATAAAAACCTGCTAAAAAAGGTATACCACATAAAGCAAAATTAGAAATACATAAACATGTAGAAGTTAAAGGTATCTGAAATGATAAATTACCTATAAAACGAATATCTTGAGAATCCTTTATAACATGAATTAATATACCAGCACATATAAATAATAATGCCTTAAATAATGCATGTGTTAATAAATGAAAAAAAGCCAATATAGAAAATCCTATAGATAAAATTCTTATTATTAAACCTAACTGTCTTAAAGTAGATAAAGCAATAATTTTCTTTAAATCATATTCAAAATTAGCACCTAATCCGGCTATAAATATTGTTAAACCAGAAATAAGTAAAAGAAAAATATTTAATCAATCATTAAAAACAATTCTAAAACGAATTAATAAAAAAACCCCCGCAGTAACAAGAGTTGAAGAATGAACTAAAGCAGAGACCGGTGTTGGAGCAGCCATAGCAGCAGGAAGTCAAGAAGAAAATGGAATCTGAGCTCTTTTAGTTATAGCTGCCAAAATAATAAGAAAAGAAATAATATTTATTTCAAATGTATTCCTTAATAATTCCAAATAATAAATATAATTCCATCTACCAAAATTTAATATTCAAGCAATTGCTATTAATAAACAAACATCACCAATCCGATTGGATAGTGCCGTAATTATTCCTGCATTATAAGATTTAACATTTTGATAATAAATTACTAAACAGTAAGAAACTAATCCTAATCCATCCCAACCTAATAAAATTCTAATTAAATTAGGACTAATAATTAAAAATATTATTGATATAACAAACATAAGTACTAATAAAATAAAACGATTAATATTTATATCCCCAATCATATAATCATCACTATATAAAATAACTAAAGAAGAAATAAAAAATACAAAACCCATAAATATTAATGACATTCAATCAAATAAAAATGTTATAATAATAGAACCTGAATTAAAACTAATAATATTTCATTCAATAAAATAAATTATATCATTTATAATAAAATAAAATCCAAAAAAAATTAGAAAAATTCTAAAAATAAATAAAAAAATAAATCTAATAAAACAAATTGATATATATAAAATAACTTAAGATAAATAAATTATATCATCGACACCACAAATCAATATTTTAATATTAAACTACTTAAATAATTATAATCAAAAAGCAATAATATCACTATTTAAAATTAATAAATTTAAAGGAAATCAATGTAAAAATAATAATAAATATTCACGTAAATAACCCAAAGAACAAGAATATATACCGGAATAAAATATACCATGTTGACTATAAGAATATAAATACAAAGTATAAGCTGCACTAAAAAAAGATAAAAAAATTAATATATATATAGTTAATCAAGATCAACCAATTAATCTATTTAATAATCTAATTTCACCTAATAAATTTAATGAAGGTGGGGCAGCTATATTACAAGATCTTAACAAAAATCACCATATGGTTATTCTAGGTATAAATCTCATTAAACCCTTATTAATTAATAATCTCCGTCTATTTAATCGTTCATAAGAAATATTAGCCAAACAAAATAAGCCAGATGAACATAAACCATGAGCAATTATTAGAATATAAGAACCACAAAAACCCCAATAATTCAGAGTTATTAATCCACCAATAACAATTCCTATATGAGCTACAGAAGAATATGCAATTAAAGATTTTAAATCAGTTTGACGTATACAAATTAAACTAACAATTACACCCCCAACTAATCTAATAGAAATTCAAATATAATTAAATAAATAAAAAGTAGTTAAGAAAATATAAACACGTAATAAACCATAACCCCCTAACTTTAATAATACACCAGCTAAAATTATTGACCCTGATACTGGGGCCTCAACATGGGCTTTTGGTAATCATAAATGAACTAAAAACATTGGTATTTTAACTAAAAATGCTATAATTATACACAAATAAAATAAATTATTAATATAAAAATTATTTATCAATAATGGAATATATAATAAACCTAAAAAATTATAAACATAAAATATACCTACTAATAATGGTAATGAAGCCAATAAAGTATAAAATAATAAATAAATACCAGCTTGAAGGCGTTCAGGCTGATATCCCCAGCCTAAAATCAAAAACAAAGTAGGAATTAATCTACCTTCAAAAAATAAATAAAAAGAAAATAAATTTATACTACTAAATGTACAATAAAGTATAATAAGTAATATAATTACAATAAATAAAAAAAAATTATTATAATAATTATTACGAAAAATTGATTCACTAGCCATAATTATTAAAACACAAATTCACAATCTTAATAAAACTAAACCAAAAGAAATTAAATCATAACCAAATAAATAACTTAAATTACCTCAACAAAATATTCTAGGTATAGAAAACATAAACAAAAAACATAAAAAAAATATTAATGAATGAATTATTCATCAAGAATTTCTTAATAAACATAAAGGGATTAAAAAAATTAAATATATTAAAAATATTAACATTGTAACATAACATAAGATTGAAAGTAATCATTACCATATCTACGAATTATTGAAACCAAAATAGATAAACCTAAAGCACCCTCACAAACAGAAAATGTTAAAAAAATTATACTAAAAAATAATTCATAATTAAACATATTTAAATAAATATATAATATTAAAAATAGTACTAAAACAATAAATTCTAAACTTAATAAAGTAACAAGCAAATGTTTACGATTAGAAGAGAAAACTCAAATTCCACAAAAAAATAGAATAGAAAAAAAAATAATTATCATTGTTTTAATAATTTAAAAAAAATATTGGTCTTGTAAACCAAAAATAAGAAATATCTTTTAAAACTTTCAGAGAAAAGATAATATCTTTTCATTAATCTCCAAAATTAATATTTTAAATAAACTATTCTCTGATATTAAAAGTACTATAATTATAATATTAATTACAAGAATGATTTTCACACAAATAAATCACCCACTAGCAATAGGATTAATATTATTAATTCAAACAATCATTATATGTATAATAAGAGGATTATTATCACAAAGATTTTGATTTTCATATGTACTATTCCTTATTTTCCTTGGAGGTATATTAGTACTATTTATTTATGTTACAAGACTAGCTTCAAATGAAATATTTTCCTTATCTATAAAAATAATTATAATTATATTTATCTTTATATTTATATTAATAATTATTAATCTAGACTTAATAATAAATAATATAGAATTTATAATTCATGAGAACGTATATATTAATGAAAATGAAATAATTAATTCATTAATAAAATTATATAATCAACCAACAAACATAATTACAATTATATTAGCCTCATATTTATTTTTAACATTAATTGTAGCAGTAAAAATTACAAACATTTCAAAAGGACCTTTACGACAAATAAATTAATGAATAAACCTATACGAACTAGACATCCATTATTTAAAATTGCAAATAATGCTTTAATTGATTTACCTGCGCCCTCAAACATCAGAACTTGATGAAATTTTGGATCACTACTAGGATTATGTTTAGGTATACAAATTGTAACAGGATTATTTTTAGCAATACATTATTGTCCAAATATCGAAATAGCATTTTCAAGAGTAGCACACATTTGTCGAGATGTAAATTATGGTTGATTATTACGAACTTTACATGCAAATGGAGCATCAATATTCTTCATCTGTATTTATATACATATTGGACGAGGGATTTATTATGGATCATATAAATTTATATATACATGATCCGTAGGGGTAATTATTCTATTCTTAATAATAGCAACAGCTTTTATAGGTTATGTTTTACCATGAGGACAAATATCATTTTGAGGTGCAACAGTTATTACTAACTTATTATCAGCAATTCCATATTTAGGTATTGATCTTGTACAATGAGTATGAGGAGGTTTCGCTGTAGATAATGCAACTTTAAATCGATTCTTTACATTTCACTTTCTATTACCATTTATTGTAACAGCCGCCGTAATAGTACACTTACTATTTCTACACCAAACAGGATCAAATAATCCTATTGGATTAAATAGAAATATTGACAAAATTCCGTTTCACCCATACTTTACAACTAAGGATATTGTAGGGTTTATAATTATAATTATATTATTAACCATTTTATCATTAAAAGAACCTTATATTCTAGGAGACCCAGATAATTTTATTCCAGCCAACCCACTAGTAACACCAGTTCATATTCAACCAGAATGATATTTCCTATTTGCATATGCTATTTTACGATCAATTCCTAACAAATTAGGAGGAGTTATTGCACTTACAATATCTATTGCAATCTTATTCATTATACCTATATATAAATCCAATTTCCGTAGTATACAATTTTATCCAATTAATCAAATTATATTTTGATTAATAACTAATATTGTAATTTTATTAACATGAATTGGAGCCCGTCCAGTAGAAGACCCTTATATTATTACTGGTCAAATCTTAACAATATTATATTTTTTATATTATATTATAGATCCAATAGTAACAAAATCATGAGATAATTTAAATAAATAAGTTAAAAATTTTATAGAAAATATATGTTTTGAAAGCATAAGAAAGAAGTTCAAGTCTTCTATTAACTTTACTTAAATTAATACACTTAAATCAAGAATATAAATAAAAAAATTTTAATTCCTAAAAAAAATAATAAATAATTCAATGAAAAAGGCAAAAAATATTTTCAAGCCAAATACATTAATTTATCATAACGAAAACGTGGTATAGTACCACGAACCCAAATAAATATGAAAGAAATAAAAGAAAGCTTAACATAAAAAAATAAAGAATTAATATCACCACCCAAAAAAATAATACAAAATAATATACTTATAAATAAAATTCTAGCATACTCAGCCAAAAAAATTAAAGCAAATCCACCACTTCTATACTCAACATTAAAACCTGAAACCAATTCAGATTCACCTTCAGCAAAGTCAAAAGGAGTGCGATTAGTTTCTGCTAAACAAGAAGTAAATCATACTATAGCTAATGGAAAAGTAAAAAAAATTATTCAAATATAAATTTGAAAATTATAAAATTTTATTAAATTATAACTTCCCACTAAAAAAACAAAAGATAATAAGATTAAAGCTAAACTAACTTCATAAGAAATAGTTTGAGCAACAGCACGTAATCCTCCTAATAATGCATAATTAGAATTAGAAGATCAGCCAGCAATCATAACAGTATATACACCTAAACTAGTACAACAAAGAAAAAATAATAAACCTAACTCAAAAGAAATTATTCCAGTAAAATAAGGTATAATAAATCAAATCAATAAAGACAAAAATAATCTAAAAATAGGAGCAAAATAATAACATAAATAATTAGATAAAAAAGGGAATCTTTGTTCCTTAGTGAAAAGCTTAATAGCATCTCTAAAAGGCTGTAAAATACCAATAAAACCTACCTTATTAGGGCCTTTACGAATATGAATATAACCAAGAACTTTTCGTTCCAACAAAGTTAAAAAAGCAACACCAACTATAACAAAAATAACTAATAAAAAAAAAATAATAAATAAACCAAAAATTTCTCCAAATATAATTACTACTTATAGATATATATATTCTATATTTAAAGATTCTAAATCCATTGCACTTGTCTGCCAAAATAGTAATAATAAATTAATAATAATCATAAATACAAAAATTATTTTAAATATCTGGTCCTCTCGTACTAAGATATAAAAATTAATTATAGATAGAAACCAACCTGGCTCTCGCCGGTCTGAACTCAGATCATGTAAGATTTTAAAGGTCGAACAGACCTAAATAAATTGAAATTCTACACCCAAATTAAATCTTAATCCAACATCGAGGTCGCAACCCTATTTATTAATAAGAACTCTCAAAATAGATTACGCTGTTATCCCTAAGGTAATTTAATCTTATAATCAACAAAAATGGATCAAATAATCACAAATCAATGAATAAATACAAAAAGAGTTAATTTATTCTTCCTATCACCCCAACAAAATACATTAAATATTAAAAAATTAATCAAACAAAAGTAAATAATAAATATATATAAACTCTATAGGGTCTTCTCGTCCCATAAATACATTTAAGCCTTTTAACTTAAAAATTAAATTCAATAAAATAATAAGAAACAGTATATACTTCGTCCAGCCATTCATTCTAGTCCACAATTAAAGAACTAATGATTATGCTACCTTTGCACGGTCAAAATACCGCGGCCCTTCAAATAATTCAGTGGGCAGGCCATACTTCACATTTAATAAAAGAAGAGATGTTTTTGATAAACATGCGAGAATAATTATATTTTTGCCTAATTCCTTTTAAAATATTAACAAAATAAATAAATAAAATAATATTATTAATTACTAATTATATCATAATTATTAATAAA